AGATCTCGTCGTTAAAATAAGAGTAGTTAATAAAAGTGAATATAGATGCTTATTGTTTATTAGCGAGAGGCAAATCTTATGATAAAGAAGAATCCATATACCGAAATATATATGCGCTTTAAGTAAACATATATGTATGTCTGCTAATAAAGCAGAAAGAGTAATTGAAATTGATCAGATTTGTGGACGTTTATACGAAGAAAGACGTATGAGACTCGAACTTATGCCTTATCGAGTGGGTTATCCAATTTTTAAATTGGTTTATTCTGCAGCAACAAATGCTATTCACAATGTCGGTTTAAACGAAGCAAGTTTAATCATTAGCAAAGCGGAAGTCGTGAAGGGGTACTACTGTGAAAAAATTAAAACCTCGAGCTCGAGGGCGTAGTTATCCGATAAAAAGACACGTTTTTAATATAACTATTGGATTAAAAGATATATCTGTAAAGGAAGTATAAAGGAGCCAAATACGCCATATTATACTTCAAAGGCAACATATGGAGAAATAAAAATAAGTAAGTACACGGATATGACGTGTCATGATATATATAGTATTAGGAGATTATGGGACAAAAAATAAATCCACTTGGTTTCAGACTTGGTGCAACCCAAGGTCATCATTCTCTTTGGTTTGCACAACCACAAAATTATTCCGAAGGGCTACAAGAAGATCAAAAAATCCGAGAGTGGATCAAGAATTATGTACAAAAAAATATTCAAATATCCTCTGGTGTTGAGGGAATTGCATGCATAAAGATTCAAAAAAGAATCGATTTGATTCAGGTCATAATCTATATGGGATTCCCAAAATTATTACTAGAAGGTAAAGGTGGGCCTCGAAGAATCGAAGAATTGCAGATAGATGTACAAAAAGAAATTAATTGTGTAAACCGAAAACTCAACATTGCTCTTACAAGAATTACAAACCCTTATGGACACCCTAATATTCTCGCCGAATTTATAGCCGGACAATTAAAGAATAGGGTTTCATTTCGAAAAGCAATGAAAAAGGCTATTGAATTAACTGAACAAGCAGGTACAAAAGGAATTCAAGTACAAATTGCAGGACGTATCGACGGAAAAGAGATTGCGCGTGTCGAATGGATCAGAGAGGGTAGAGTTCCTCTACAAACCATTCGAGCTAAAATTGATTATTGTTCCTATGCAGTTGGAACTATCTATGGGGTATTAGGCATCAAAATTTGGATATTTGTAGACGAGGAAGCCTAAGCCTTTATTTTACTTGTCTTTACGTTCTATCGGAAATAAAAAAGCAAAAAATGACAAACTCTTTCATTCTTTTTCTGTTAAATAAAAAAAAAAATGGGCAATTCTATAAGGTTGAATAAAAATTCAATTCATTTTTTTATATTGATATAATTGCTATGCTTAGTGTGTGACTCGTTGGTTTTTGTAGGGTTATTAGTCTCAAAAAAAGGGACTGGCCCATAGTATGAACTAATAACTATCGAACTAATAACCAACTCACCGCTTCATATTATCTGGATCTAAAGAACTAGTCACGATATGATATATTGATCATATCATTGTAGCAACTGAATTTTTGTTTGCATAAACAAGCAAAAAAAAGAAAAACCAATTTTAAGTTGTGAAGCAATAACAAAAAGAATGCAGATAAATGGAAGGGTGAGAGAAAGAGAGAAAAAGAATACTAATGCTATATGATTCCAATATGTAAGGTCTCTGAGCGATCTTATAAAGGATAGCGTAATAAAGCATCAATACTAATTTGATTGATCTATAATTCGATGAATTTGTTCATAGAACAAAAAAAGTCAAGAGCCCTGGGTCCACAAAGACTGAGAAAATTGACTCAATAACACATTTCATTTTCATTAGGAGCTCCGCCGTAGAATTCGGGCCTAACCATTAATCGCGAAGCGATGGGAACGACGGAACCCGTGGATGCAGAAGATTCTATTGAAAACGAATCCTAATAATTCATTGGGTAGGATGGCGAAACGAACCCGGAACCAATCCACTTTTATTCTGAGAGGCCATGTCATAGGATAACCCTACAACTGAAATAGATATGGAAAGAGTAAATATTCGCCCGCGAAAGTTTTTATTTTATTGGATTTCTAAATTTTGATAGATCCAATATAATATGATAATAAAAAAGACAAAACAAAATAAATACTCGTTATAATAAAACGAAATTCTATTATTATTATCTATTATCTCTAACTAATCTATAAAATAATTATCTATAACTATAAATAAATAGAAATTGAATACATGTTTAGTTTTTTTTATATAAACTATCAAAACAAGATATACAAATTTCTAATAGATTAGATATTAGATAAAATCTCAAAGACTCCCACGATTCAGTATATTATTCATTAAATACATGTATACCATGTTATAATTGTTATTTTTCATTCGCGAGGAGCTGGATGAGAAGAAACTCTCATGTCCGGTTCTGTAGTAGAGATGGAATTGAAATTGAAAAAGAACCATCAACTATAACCCCAAAAGAGCCAGATTCCGTAAACAACATAGAGGAAGAATGAAAGGAATATCTTATCGAGGTAATCGTATTTGCTTTGGTAGATATGCTCTTCAGGCACTTGAACCCGCGTGGATCACGTCTAGACAAATAGAAGCAGGGCGGCGAGCAATGACACGAAACGTACGCCGCGGCGGAAAAATATGGGTACGTATATTTCCAGACAAACCTGTTACAGTAAGACCCGCGGAAACGCGTATGGGTTCCGGTAAAGGATCTCCCGAATATTGGGTAGCTATCGTTAAACCGGGTAGAATACTTTATGAAATGGGTGGAGTAGCAGAAAATGTAGCCAGAAAGGCTATTTCAATAGCGGCATCCAAAATGCCTATACGAACGCAATTCATGATTTCGGGATAAGAATGTATAACCAAAGAAAAGAAATCTTTTGAATGAAAAAAAAAAACAAAATTATAGGTTTCTTTTTTTTTTGTTTTGGACAAACAATATTTCTTTTTTTACTTAGCCCCTTCGCAGTGAAAGAGCAAATAAAAAAAAATGATATGATTCAACCTCAAACCCACTTAAATGTAGCGGATAACAGCGGGGCCCGACAATTAATGTGTATTCGAATCATAGGAGCTAGTAATCGACGATATGCTCATATTGGTGACGTTATTGTTGCTGTAATCAAGGAAGCAATACCAAATACACCTCTAGAAAAATCCGAAGTGATCAGAGCTGTAATTGTACGTACTTGTAAAGAACTCAAACGTGACAACGGTATGATACTACGATATGATGACAATGCTGCGGTTGTTATTGATCAAGAAGGAAATCCCAAAGGAACTAGAATTTTTGGTGCGATCGCACGGGAATTGAGACAGTTAAATTTCACTAAAATAGTTTCATTAGCACCTGAAGTATTATAAGTCTAATAAAACGGAGACTCTAATGCTCTTATAGCATTTGAATAAAATATGAATAGAGTAAACTAGATTAATTAGTAAATTTGTCTCACGCATATATCTTTAACAATTCATAAAATAGAAAGAAAAAAGCATGTTGATTATATCAAAGTTCGGGGGTAACAATAATTTTAATTTATCATGGGTAAAGACACTATTGCTGATATAATAACTTCTATACGCAATGCTGACATGAATAGAAAAGGAACAGTTCGAATACCATCTACTAACATCACCGAAAACCTTGTTAAAATACTGTTAAGAGAAGGTTTTATTGAAAATGTGAGGAAACATCAGGAAAACAACAAATATTTTTTGGTTTTAACCCTACGGCATAGAAGGAATAGGAAAGGTCCATGTAAAACTGTTTTAAATTTAAAACGGATCAGTCGACCCGGTCTACGAATCTATTCTAGTTATCAACGAATTCCTAGAATTTTAGGTGGGATGGGGATTGTAATTCTTTCTACCTCTCGGGGTATAATGACGGACCGAGAGGCCCGACTAGAAGGAATCGGCGGAGAAATTTTGTGTTATATATGGTAAGCTTTCTTATATCCAAATTAAGATAAGATATGGAACTTTACTATTTGTGAAAAAAAAAGATAAAGAACGGGTTTCTATTCTCACTCTCCTCTTACATTAGTTAATACTTCAAGGAGGTTTTACCGCGAATGAAAAAAGAAAACTGGATTCATGAAAGTTTAATTCCTGAATCACTTCCGAATGGTATGCTTCGGATTCATTTAGATAATGAAGATCGGATTCTAGGTTATGGTTCAGGAAGGATTCAACGTAGTTTTATACGTATACCAACGGAAGATAGAGTAAAAATTGAAAGAAGTCATTATGATTCAACCAAAGGGCATATAGTTTCTAGACTCCGAAACAAGGATTCAAACGATTAGGTGGTTTTTTTTCAACTTCAATATTCCTTTCGGAGGGATACAATTCGAAAGTTTCAAATTTCCAGAAACTAATTTTCTTCAAATAAGTAAATTTGAAATTCAGTTAAGGAATGACAAATATGAAAATAAGGGCCTCCATTCGTAAAATTTGTGAAAAATGTAGACTGATCCGTAGACGGGGACGAATTATAGTAATTTGTTCCAACCCGAGACATAAACAAAGACAAGGATAATCTTTATAAAATAAAAGAGACTCCCTAAGGGACCCAATATACAAATAAAAAAAAGCGGAAAAGATCTGTTTTGGCATGAAATGGATATATCCATATACCTCTGACTTATATTTATGAGACGATAAAATATGGCAAAACCCGCACCCAGAATCGGTTCACGTAGGAATGGGCGTATTGGTTTACGTAAGAGTGCACGTAGAATACCAAAAGGGGTTATTCATGTTCAAGCAAGTTTCAACAATACCATTGTGACTGTTACAGATGTACGAGGCCGGGTAATTTCTTGGTCCTCCGCCGGTACTTGTGGATTCAAGGGTACAAGAAGAGGGACACCCTTTGCGGCACAAACCGCAGCAGGAAATGCTATTCGGACGGTAGTGGATCAAGGTATGCAACGAGCCGAAGTCATGATAAAAGG